TCGTCTAGTGGTTCAGGACATCTCTCTTTCAAGGAGGCAGCGGGGATTCGACTTCCCCTGGGGGTAGGGTACTACGAAAGGAAGTTGATTGTGGATTATCAATAAAGACTGAAATTGATTCTTCCTGGGTCGATGCCCGAGCGGTTAATGGGGACGGACTGTAAATTCGTTGGCAATATGTCTACGCTGGTTCAAATCCAGCTCGGCCCAATAATTCGCCGATCCACCATGAAATGATGTAACCATTTGTTGTTCTCCGGAAATGCCCGATGCGCTCTGATACGGAAGAATAAAAATCTGATACATACATCCCTACCGCTATTTATTTTATTACGTATTTTTTCCACAAATTCAGATCTTGCTAATGATCTAGATTCCTATCAAGATCTGTAAGTATAAAGTCTAAATAAAAAAAGACTCTTTTTTATTTTCATTGATTCATTGAAAGATTGATTTTCAATCGATTTGGCAATAACGAACAGATTACTAGTAATCCGTGTCGATCTTGCTAAAGTGCATATCCATATAGATATCAATATATCAGTCCCGCCTCTACCAGTTAGAACAAGACAATTCGAATCTAAAATCGAAATAGAAAGGGTTTGAATGAAATCGTAAGAATATGCATGCTGTACACTTTTTTTCCTGGGATTGTAGTTCAATTGGTCAGAGCACCGCCCTGTCAAGGCGGAAGCTGCGGGTTCGAGCCCCGTCAGTCCCGATGGATAGAAATCCAATAAAAAAATACATCAATTCATTTCTTCTGTGAAAGGGAGTCAAAATAACAAACAGAATCTCATTCCTAACAGGGATCTCTCTTTTTTTTTTTCTTTTTTTTTTCGTTTCACATTTCTCATCAAACCAATATGGTAATTTCCATTTTTCAACTAATACTGATTGATGGAAAAGAAACATATGTGGATTAGTACAATTATTAGTAGCGTCATATTCGGGATTCCAAGAGAAAGAGATACCGTACTACTAGACCTGGCTTTTTTCGATTACTCCCGATCTGTGTAATGAAATAGAATACTATAGAATATGTTTACCGCGAACACACACACAAATGGAATTTGCACGATACAAAATAAATTGAACGCAGTTCCTTTGATTTTGATAGAATACTTTAGGATTAAAAGTATATCCTTTTCTGGCTCCGATTTTGTATAACCTCAAGTACTAATTTCAATTCCTAATTATTTGCATTTTAAACAATCTATCTCATTCAAATTTCACACTGAACTTTTGATATATGTTTATCCTATTACTAATCGAAGGATGAGAATATTAAAAAAAAAGATCAAACAAAGATTCTCTCGATAAGAGAGAATCTTTGTTTGATCTTTTTTTTTAGTAAAGGTTCTGCCGAAGAAAGAAAACAAAATCTTACAATAAAAAAAAGTAAAGGAATTTTTGATTGGATCAGAAATAAAATTTTGAATTTGGTATGGATAAAAGATCTTCCTATGTTATACTATTCAATTCTTGACGATGAATCGATTTGATAGTTCAGATATTGTTATTCATGATATTGATCCGATTCGATATCATCGAGATGTAATTTATACCATTGAATTTACCGACGAAAGCTTTATCATCTCTATGGGATTAAATCCCGAGTTTGCAAATTAAAGAGAAATCTAACGATGAGATTATGGAAGTAAATATTCTCGCATTTATTGCTACTGCACTGTTCATTCTAGTTCCTACTGCCTTCTTGCTTATAATTTACGTAAAAACGGTAAGTCAAAGTCAAAGTGATTAATTTGACTTAAACTTGACTTCTTAGTTCTTATCAATGCAATGACAATGATGGAAGAAAAAAATGAAAAAGGATTTCAATTTCGCGTCTTACTCTTAAATGAAATGATCGGACTAGAATCAGCAGTATTCTATGAAATCCGATAGTATGGTAGAAAGAAATAAAATCTATTTCTTTCTACCATACTATCTATTATTGTAGTGTATAAAGTTTTACTCTATAAAGATAGAGGTTTAATATGGATCAATTTACAATATCTATCTTCATATATATAATGAATTAAATATAAAAATGAAAAAAATTTCAGAACCCCAATTGATACGGTTTGATTTTTGTTTTTTCCCTCAACTCGATTAGGTAGTACCTTTAGAGTCCACTTCTTCCCCATACTACGAGGGAAAGGGAAAATGTAAAGACTACCATTAAAGCAGCCCAAGCGAGACTTACTATATCCATGTAAATTATGTCTCCTATCTCTATCAATATGAAGGAATTATTTCATTATTGTTATTGTATTGTTCACTAATAATAGTGGAATCGCTGGCACAGAGTCAAAAAGGGATTCTGGCCTAACATCATTGACGAAAGAATCCAATAAATCAAATTATAACATCTAACAAGTTCTTATATGATTTCTAGTATAATCAGAAAACATTAAGCACAAACAAAATATCCGGAGACACCCTTGGAAGTATTAAGGGAATGAATGTTACTAACAGGTAGGAATAATAAGACCTA